TATATGGGTGGATCGATCATATAGTTGTAGCAACTGAAATTTTTTCCATAAAAAAGAAATCTGATTATGGGCTGTGAAGCAAAAATAAAGGGATGTGGATAAATGGAAGGATGATAGAAAGAGAGAACAAAAATATCAATGATATATGATTCCAATATGTATGGTCTATGAATCAACTCATAAAAGGCAGTGTGATAAAGCATTAATACTGATATAATCAATACTGATATAAATATATAAATGAAATATAAATAAATAAAATAATATAAAAAAAAGAAAAAAAAAATAATAAATAATAAAGAATAAAGAGCCTCGGGTTAATAAAAACTGAGGAGATTGACTCGGGAACGAATTTTGCCGGAAGCTCCATTGCAGAGTTCAGGCCTAACCATTAATGGAGAAGCTATGGGAACGACGAAACCTGTGACTGCATAGGATTCTATTGAAAACGAATCCTAATAATTCATTGGGTGGGATGGCGGAACGAACCAAGAAAAAATTGATTTATTCTGAGAGGTGTCATGAATTGACTGACACTACGAATGAAAGAGTCAATATTCGCCCGCGAAATCTTTATTTATTGGATTACAATTTTTGGCGCGATTCGATAGAGGTAAAAATAAGGATTCATTATATTCTACGTTATATTCTAAAAAAAGAAGCATTTTTTATATTTTCTATATCTAATAATATACACGTCTAGCTGTATATTTTGTATATACATCTTCCTTTGTAACAAATTAAATATCAATAAATGCCATTCATTACTTATAATTACTTATATTAATTATTATAAATATAATAATTATTTATTATTATATTTATAATAATTATACATGCGTATCTGTAATATTATTGAATCGTTTCATTCGCGAGGAGCTGGATGAGAAGAAACTCTCATGTCCGGTTCTGCAATAGAGATGGAATTAAGAAACAACCATCAACTATAACCCCAAAAGAACCAGATTTCGTAAACAACATAGAGGAAGAATGAAGGGAATATCTTATCGAGGCAATCATATTTGTTTAGGCGGATACGCTCTTCAGGCGCTTGAACCCGCTTGGATCACAGCTAGACAGATAGAAGCGGGGCGGAGAGCAATGACACGATATGCGCGTCGTGGTGGAAAAATATGGGTACGTATATTTCCCGACAAACCTGTTACAGTAAGACCTACGGAAACACGTATGGGTTCGGGAAAGGGATCCCCCGAATATTGGGTATCTGTTGTTAAACCGGGTCGAATACTTTATGAAATGGGCGGAGTATCAGAAACTATAGCCAGAGCAGCTATTTCAATAGCTGCGTGCAAAATGCCTATACGAACTCAATTTGTTATTTCACGATAGGGATGTAGAACTAAACAAAAGGGATATTGAGGATGAAAAAACAACCGCAGGTTTATTCTGGACGGACAATATTTATTTTTTTCCTTCATCCTTTGCATTGAAATAACAGATTCAAATAAAAAATATATGATTCAACCTCAGACCCTTTTGAATGTAGCGGATAACAGCGGAGCTCGAGAATTGATGTGTATTCGAATCATAGGAGCTGGTAATCACCGATATGCTCATATTGGTGACGTTATTGTTGCTGTAATCAAAGAAGCAGTGCCAAATATGCCTCTAGAAAGATCAGAAGTCATTAGAGCTGTAATTGTACGTACATGTAAAGAACTCAAACGTGACAACGGTATGATAATACGATATGATGACAATGCAGCGGTCGTCATTGATCAAGAAGGAAATCCAAAAGGAACTCGAGTTTTTGGTGCGATCGCTCGGGAATTGAGACAGTTGAATTTTACTAAAATAGTTTCATTAGCTCCCGAGGTATTATAAATACTAGTAGATGACACTATGATATAGTAGGCTATCTGAAATAGATCAAATTAATAGATTGTGTCTCACGCATATACTTTTTAAAATTTAATAATTCAAAAAAAAAAAAGAAAAAAGGAAACATGTTGATTATATCAAAATTAGGAGGCACAAAAAATTATAGTTCGTTATGGGTAGGAACACTATTGCCGATATAATAACTTCTATAAGAAATGCTGACATGAATAAAAAAGGAACGGTTCGAATAACATCTACTAATACCACCGAAAACATTGTTAAAATACTTCTACGAGAAGGTTTTATTGAAAATGTTCGGAAACATCAGGAAAATAACAAATATTTCTTGGTTTCAACCCTGCGACATAGAAAGACTAGGAAAGGAATATATAGAACCGTTTTAAAGTGTATCAGCCGACCCGGTTTACGAATTTATTCCAACTATCAACGAATTCCTAAGATTTTAGGTGGAATGGGAATTGTAATTCTTTCTACTTCTCAAGGTATAATGACAGATCGAGAAGCTCAACTAGAAAGAATTGGAGGAGAAATTTTGTGTTATATATGGTGATCCTCCTCCTCTGGTATCCTAATTTTATCTCTAACTTCCCATTTGTGAAATAGAGAGGAAAAGTGAGTTATATACCTCTTCCTTCAT